ATATTTAAAATTTCTACTAAAATAATTATATATATAACACTAATTATGTCAACTATCATAGTTATTAGATCTGAAAATTGATTTAGTATATGAATAGGGCTTGAAATTAACATAATATCATTTATCCCATTAATAGAAAAAATAAAAAATTATCAATCATCAGAATCCAAAATAATTTATTTTATTATTCAAAGTATAAGATCTATAATATTTATATTTATAATAATTATAAATCCTATTATCATAATTGAAGAAAATATAAATAGCGATCTATCTATAATTATAATTACAGCTAGTATGGCTATGAAAATAGGTATAGCACCAATAAATTTATGATTTGTAAGAATTATAAGAAAAATAAATTGAACCAATTGCACAATTTTAATAACCTGACAAAAAATTGCACCATTATATGTTATAAGAAACACTTACAATAACAGAAATATAATTAATTTAATTGCCCTTATAAGAGCTGTCATTGGGGCAATTGGTGGAATTAATCAAACATCCGTAAAAAAAATCCTAGCATTTTCTTCAATTAATCATTTAGGATGAATAACAATTTGTCTTAAACATGACAATGAAATATGAATAAAATATTTAATTATATACTCTATTATAATTATTATATTAACAATAAATTTATCAAAAAAATCAATTAATTTTATTAATCAAATAAATGTTAATATAAATAGTAAAAGAGAAAAAATAAATTTCATTATAATAATATTAAGATTAGGGGGTTTACCCCCATTCATTGGATTTTTACCAAAATGAATGGTTATTCAATCTCTTATAATAACAAACTCCATATTTATACTTATAGTACTGATAATAAGATCAATACTAACTTTGTTTTTTTATATACGTATGATTACCCCCATAATTATGATTAATAACACAATCAACAAATGAAATATTAAAAGAAATAATATAAAAATCAACTATATAATAAATTTTATTGTAAATATAATACTTCCTATTTCAATAATTATTAGAATAATTTAAACCCTTAAGTTAATAAAACTATTAACCTTCAAAGTTAAAAATATAAATTAAATTTTATAGGTTTTAGTAAAATACTACTTTAGAATTGCAGTCTAATATCATTTATTGACTATAAAACCTGATAAAGGAATTTTCAATTCTTATATAAATTTACAATTTACAACCTATTTATCAGACACCTTATCTCATTTTAATAAAAAAAAACTTTTGCAGAGAACGTAAATTGAATAAATGAATATTTTCCACAAATCATAAAGATATTGGTACATTATATTTTATATTAGGTATATGATCAGGAATAATCGGAATATCAATAAGATGAATTATTCGAATTGAATTAGGACAACCTGGTTCATTCATTGGGAATGACCAAATTTATAATGTAATTGTAACAGCACACGCATTTATTATAATTTTCTTTATAGTTATACCAATTATAATTGGAGGATTTGGAAATTGATTAGTACCACTTATAATTGGAGCACCAGATATAGCATTTCCACGAATAAATAATATAAGATTCTGACTTTTACCCCCATCATTAACTTTATTATTAGTTGGAAGTTTAGTTGACGCAGGGGCAGGTACAGGATGAACAGTTTATCCCCCACTATCTAGTAATATCGCCCATAACGGTGCATCAGTTGATTTAACAATTTTTTCATTACACTTGGCTGGTGTTTCATCAATTCTTGGTGCAGTAAACTTTATTTCAACTATTATTAACATACGTATTTCAGGAATAACAAGTGAAAAAATTCCTTTATTTGTATGATCTGTAGGAATCACTGCTCTTCTATTATTATTATCCTTACCGGTTTTAGCTGGTGCTATTACAATATTATTAACTGATCGAAATTTAAATACTTCCTTCTTTGACCCAGCTGGAGGTGGAGATCCTGTACTTTATCAGCATTTATTTTGATTTTTTGGTCATCCTGAAGTCTATATTTTAATTTTACCAGGATTTGGAATTATTTCTCATATTATTAGTCAAGAAAGAGGTAAAAGAAATGCATTCGGATCAACTGGAATAATTTATGCTATATTAGCTATTGGATTATTAGGATTTATTGTTTGAGCTCATCATATATTTACTGTAGGTATAGATGTAGATACACGAGCTTATTTTACCTCAGCAACAATAATTATTGCCATTCCAACTGGAATTAAAATCTTTAGTTGACTAGCAACAATTCATGGCTCTATAATTAATTATTCACCATCAACTTTATGAACACTGGGATTTGTATTTTTATTTACAATTGGAGGATTAACTGGAATTGTTTTAGCAAATTCATCAATTGATATCGTTTTACATGATACTTATTATGTAGTAGCCCATTTTCATTATGTATTATCTATAGGTGCAGTATTTGCGATTATAGCAGGATTCATTCAATGATATCCACTTTTTACAGGTATAACAATAAATCCAAAATGATTAAAAACACAATTTTTCACAATATTTATTGGTGTAAATTTAACGTTTTTCCCACAACACTTTTTAGGTTTAAGAGGTATACCACGACGGTATTCGGATTATCCAGATATATATATATCATGAAATGTAATTTCATCAATTGGGTCTACAATCTCAATTTTAGGCACAATAATATTCATTTTTATTATATGAGAAAGTATAATCTCAAAACGAAAAATTATATTTATTTTAAATTTAAATTCAAGTATTGAATGACTACAAAATTATCCTCCAGCTGAACATTCTTATAATGAAATACCAATTGCATTTAATTTCTAATATGGCAGAATTTATGCAATGAATTTAAGATTCATTTATAAAGATTTAATCTTTTTTTAGAAATTGCAAATTGATCTCAAATTAATTTTCAAGATCCAAATTCACCAATTATAGAACAATTAGTATTTTTTCATGATAGAACTATGATTATTTTAATTATTATTACAATTTTGATTGCTTGAATTATAATTAAAATATTATTTAACAAAAAAATTAACCGATTCATAATGGAAAATCAAATGATTGAAATTATTTGAACTATTATTCCAGCTATTATTTTAATTTTAATTGCTCTACCATCACTACGAATTTTATATATAATAGATGAGACTAAAAATCCATCAGTAACATTCAAAGCAATTGGACACCAATGGTACTGATCATATGAATATTCGGATTTCAAAAATATTGAATTTGAATCTTATATAAAACCTAGAAATGAAATTCAAATAAATGAATTCCGGTTAATTGAAACAGATAACCGAATTGTATTACCTATAAATAATCAAATCCGTGTTATCGTAACTGCTACAGATGTTTTACATTCCTGAACTATTCCTAATCTAGGAATTAAAATTGACGCTATCCCTGGTCGATTAAATCAAGGATTTATATTTATTAATCGACCAGGAGTGATATATGGACAATGTTCTGAAATTTGCGGGGCAAATCATAGATTTATGCCTATTACTATCGAAAGAGTGACAACTAAACAATTTATTAGATGACTAAAAAATAATTCATTAAGTGGCTGAAAGTTAAGCAATGGTCTCTTAAACCAAAATATAGTAATTTACGAACACTCTTAATGGAAAAATTAGTTTATATAAAACATTAACTTGTCAAGTTTAAAAAATTAAAAATAATATTTTTCTATTCCTCAAATAGCACCGTTATCATGAATAACATTAATAATTATATTTATTTTATCAATCTTAATAATTAATTCAATAATATATTTTAGCAAAGAATACATAATTTCTAAAAATGCAGAAAAAGAAAAGAAAAAAATAATTTATTGAAAATGATAACAAACCTATTTTCAACATTTGACCCTTCTACATCTATATATTATTCGTTTAATTGAGTAAGAACATTAATTATTGTTATAATTTTACCTTACCCATTTTGAATTATATCCTCACGATATAATAAGATAATTAAGATTATTAATACAAATTTACATAAAGAATTCAAAACTTTATTAACAAAAAGTGAAGGTTTAACTTTAATAATAACATCATTATTTATATTTATTTTAATTAACAATTTAATAGGTATATTACCTTATATTTTTACTAGATCTAGACATCTAATTTTTTCATTAGCATTATCTCTACCACTATGATTATCTATTATATTATTTGGATGAATTAAAAAAACTCAACATATATTTTCACATCTTATTCCTATAGGTACTCCAGCCATTTTAATGCCATTTATAGTCTGTATTGAAACAATTAGAAACATCATCCGACCCGGATCGTTAGCTGTTCGTTTAACCGCTAATATAATTGCTGGACATCTATTAATAAGACTTTTAGGAAACAATACTATATCCATGACAGGAATTATAATTATTTTTTTAATAATAATCCAAATAATATTAATATTATTTGAAACAGCCGTAGCTGTTATTCAAGCTTATGTTTTCTCAGTTCTTACAACTTTATATTCTAGTGAAGTAAATTATGAAAAAACAAAACCACCCATTTCATTTAGTTGATCCTAGACCTTGACCTTTAACAGGTTCAATCGGGGCTATAACAATAACATCCGGCATGGTTATATGATTCCATATAAAAAACCCATCGCTTATAATTTTAGGAATTATAATTTTAATTTTAACTATAATTCAATGATGACGAGATATCGTTCGAGAAGGGACATACCAAGGCAAACATACCATTATAGTAACAAATGGATTAAAGTGAGGAATAATTCTATTTATTGTATCAGAAATTTTTTTCTTTATCTCATTTTTTTGGGGATTCTTTCATAGAAGACTGGCACCAACTATCGAAATCGGTATAACCTGGCCTCCGAAAGGAATTGAAACCTTTAATCCTATAGATATTCCCCTTTTAAATACAACAATTTTATTATGTTCAGGTATCTCAATCACATGAGCTCACCACAGTATTATAAATATAAATCATAATCAAACAATTAAAGGATTATTTATAACTATTACGTTGGGGATTTATTTTTCTATCCTGCAAGCATATGAATATCTAGAGTCCCCATTTACAATTAGAGACTCCGTCTATGGATCTTGTTTCTTCATGGCCACAGGATTCCATGGCCTTCATGTCATTATCGGAACTACTTTTTTATTAGTTTGCCTAATACGAACAATAAAATTTCATTTTTCTAGAAAACACCATTTTGGGTTTGAGGCAGCGGCATGATACTGACATTTTGTTGACGTAGTTTGACTATTTTTATACATTTCTATTTACTGATGAGGTAGTTATTTTTTTAGTATAAAAAGTATATTTAACTTCCAATTAAAAGGTCTTAGTAAAGAAAAAATAATCTTAACAACAATCCTATCAATTAGAATAAGTATAATATTTAGAACAATTTTAATTTTAATATGCTCTGTAATCTCAAAGAAATCTAAAAATAATCGTGAAAAAATAACCCCATTTGAATGTGGATTTGATCCTAAAAGATCATCTCGCATACCATTCTCAATACAGTTCTTCATAATTGCAATCATCTTTTTAATTTTCGATGTAGAAATTATTATTATTCTACCTGCAATTAAGATTTTTCAAATAAGAGAAATAATTTCATGATTTATAGTTATATCAACATTCATTGTTATTCTAATTTTAGGATTATATCTTGAATGAAAAAACGGAATTTTAGAATGAAGAAACTAGGGGTTATAGTTAAAAAATAACATTTAATTTGCAATTAAAAATTATTCGAGTTAGGATTTACCTCAAAGTAAAGAAGTAAAAATTACATTTAGTTTCGACCTAAAAATAGAGTCATAACTCCATACTTTTAACTAAAACCAAAATAGAGGTATTTCACTGTTAATGAAATTATTGATTAAAAATCTAGTTAAAAGAGAATATTGTAATAAAAGAAGCTGCTAACTATCTTTTAAAGCGGTTAAAATCCGTTTTTCTCTTATATTTATATAGTTTAACAAAAACAATTCATTTTCAATGAATAAAAGAAATATTATTTTCTATAAATGTTTAAAAAGTTAAAAACTTATCTTAATATCTTCAATATTATGCTTTTAAATTAAGCTATTTAAACATTAAATAATAAAAAATATAAACAAAAATAAAAAAAATGAAATTATATAAATCTTTAAGTTATTATAATAAAAAAACTGAATTAGTTTTCTCAAAACTACTACGTAAAAAAAAGATAGTTTTGAGAAAATAAACTCACCCCAACCCAATTCCAAGTTTAAATTTAAATTTATTGAAAAATTTAGAAAAGATTTATTTAAAACATGAGTTCTGAAAAAAGGTATAAATCACATATTACTGAAAAAAAATGAACTAATATAATTTTTTATTATTAAAGAATTATAATTATAATAAAAAATTGAAATTTCATAACCTAATATTAAGCCTATAAAAATTATAATTAAAGATATAATTTTTATAAAAAGTGGTAAAATTAAAAAAGTTGGTACTGAAAAAATTATTCATCTTATTAAACTACCTCTAAAAATTGATATAAAAGTTAATAAAATTATAGATAAATTTATTAATATATCTTCTCTATATCTTTGTGTACTATAACAATTAGGTTGAATAACTATCGTATAATAAAATAAACGAATTCTGTAAGACACAGTTAAACCTACAGAAATATATATAATAAAATAAATAAAAAAATTAGAACCAGTAAAAGTTATTAATTCTAAAATTAAATCCTTGGAATAAAACCCTGATAAATAGGGAAAACCACATAATGATATATTAGAGATACAAAAACAAGTAATAGTAAAAGGTAATTGATTTGTTAAACCCCCTATAAAGCGAATATCCTGTGTATTATTCATGACATGAATTATTAAACCAGCACAGAGGAATAATAAAGCCTTGAAAAAAGCATGTGTTAATAAATGAAAATAAGATAAAGTTGGAAAACCTAGAAAAAGAATAGTTATTATTAACCCTAATTGTCTTAAAGTAGAAAGAGCAATAATTTTCTTTAAATCAAATTCAAAGTTAGCACCTAAACCAGATATAAATATAGTTATTATTGATAAAATTAGAAAAAATCTACAATCAATTATATATAATAATTCTCTAAAACGAATTAATAAATAAACACCTGCAGTTACTAAAGTTGAAGAATGAACCAAGGCTGAAACAGGAGTAGGGGCAGCCATAGCTGCAGGTAATCAAGAAGAAAATGGAATCTGAGCACTTTTAGTGAACCCTGCTAAAATAAGTAAAAAGATTAAATAAATTATTCAATTATCAAAAATATTTAAATAATAAAAAAAATGTCAACTACCAAAATTTATTATTCAAGAGATTGATAACAAGATAGCAACATCTCCAATTCGATTTGTTAAAATTGTTAATATGCCTGCTCTATGAGACTTAAAGTTTTGAAAATAAATTACAAGACAATAAGAAACCAAACCTAAACCATCTCAACCAATTAAAATTCTAATTAAATTAGGTCTCATAATTATTATAAATATAGAAAAAATAAATATTAAAACTAAATATAAAAATCGAATTTTATTATAATCATCATATATATAAGATTGACTATATAAAACTACTATAGAAGAAATTAAAAAAACACATCCACAAAATAATATGGATATTCAATCAAAAATAAAAGTTAATGTAATTAATATCCCATTAAAACTAACAAATTCTCAATCCAGTATATAGATTTTTTCTAAATTAATTAATAACCCACCAGCTAATAATATTACAAGTCCTAAAATCAATAAAAAAAAAGATCTTAATATGTATATAAATTTTTTAATCAAAGTCTGAAATATTATTATACCTATAACACCACAAATTATTATTCTATTTAAACTATTCAAACATAATCAAAATATAAAAATATCAACCTTTAAAATTAATAAGTTTAAAGGAAATAAATGTAAAATTAATAAAATATATTCTCGAACATTAATAGAAAAAAAATTTTTCAATCCCGAATATAAAATACCGTGTTGAATATTAGAATATAAATAAATTCTATAACAACATCTTAAAAATGAACCAAAAAATAAAAAAATAAATGCTCAAAATGATCAACTTATTAATCTATTAATAATTAAAATTTCACCTAATAAATTTAAAGTTATAGGTCTAGCCATATTATTAGAACAAAAAATAAATCAAAATATTGAAAGAGTGGGAGTTAAAGTAATTAAACCCTTGTTAAAATAGAATCTTCGTCTATTTGAACGTTCATAAATAATATTTGCTAAACAAAATAAACCAGAAGAACATAAACCGTGGCCAATTATTAGAATTAATGATCCTAATATGCCTATATAATTTATTGAAAAAATTCCACAAATTACTAAAGACATATGGCTAACAGAAGAGTATGCAATTAGTGATTTTATATCAACTTGATATAAACAAATAAATCCAATTATTATTATACCAAATATACTTAAACAGATAAAAAATAAATTATTTAATAAAAAATTATTATTTATAAAGACTATGACCCGTATAAGGCCATAGCCACCTAATTTTAAAAGAACAGCAGCTAAAATTATAGAACCTGAAATTGGTGCTTCAACATGAGCTTTAGGCAATCAAAAATGAAAAAAAACTATAGGTATTTTAATTAAAAATCCTAAAATTAAACCTAAATATAAATAAATGTTATAATTTAATCTAATTAAGTTATAATAAGTTGTTAAACAAAAACTATGAATGTAAAAAATTGAAAATAATAGAGGTAAAGAACCAAATAAAGTGTAAAATAATAAATAAAATCCTGATGATAAACGTTCAGGCTGATATCCTCAACCAAAGATTAACAATAAAGTTGGAATAATTCTAGATTCAAAAAAAACATAAAATATAAAAATTCTAGTTGTAGAAAAAGATATAATTAAAAAAAACATCAAAAAAATAACAACTAAAAGAAAATTTACATTTGATTCATTATATTTAATTTTATATCTAGCTAAAAATATCAAAGGAATAATCCATAAAGTTAAAAAAATTAGTCTACCTGATAAAACATCAAATCTAAATGAATATCTAAGAGAGCTAAAAAAGTTGGTAAAGAGATTTAAATTAAAAAAGATGAAAGAATAAAAAAAAATTGTATTAATTATAATAATATAATTTTTTAAAAAACATAAAGGAATCAAGAAAAAAATCATAATAAGAAATTTTATCATATTAAGCTTGTAATATTTATTAAATTGTCATTACCATGACAACGAATTATAGAGACTAAAACTGAAAGACCTAGGACACCTTCACAAACAGATATAGTTAAAAAGAAAATAATAAAGTAATACTCATTAGTATAATTATAAAGAAATAAAAATAAGGAAAAAAATAAGATTACAACCAAATATTCAAGGCTTAAAAGAGTCAAAAGTAAATGTTTCCGCATAGAACATAGAATAATAATTCCACAAAAAAATATATATCATAAAATAAATAAATTTATTAAAATAAGTTTTAATAGTTTAAATAAAATAATGATCTTGTAAATCATAGATAGTGTAAAACTTTAAAACTTCAGCAAAGAAAATAATCCCATCTTTAATCTCCAAAATTAATATTTTTAATAAAATATTTGCTGAATATGAAATTATTAATCGCAATCATGGCAACCTTATCAACTTTAATAACTATATTAAAACACCCATTAAGTATAGGATTTAACTTAATTTTATTAACTATAATTATTTCATTAACTATATGTTTAATAACAAAATATACCTGATATTCCTATATTTTAGTTTTAGTTATACTAGGAGGAATATTAGTTTTATTTATATATATAGCTAGAATTGCATCAAATGAAATTATAAAGTTTTCAATAAAAAGAACTATTATAGCAATTTTAACAATTTTTTTTGTAATAATAATTATTAAAAATGAAATACCATTATACAATAATATTATAATACAAAATGTTGATAATCAACAAAATTTATCCATAATAAAGTTATTTAATGGTAAATCATCTATTATTACAATTTTAATAGCTTTATATCTATTAATTACAATAATTTATGTAATTTATATTACTAATTCATTTGAAGGGCCCATACGGAAAAAAAATTATGAAAAAACCTATTCGTAAATCCCACCCATTAATTAAAATTATAAATTCATCTCTATTTGATTTACCAAGACCTTCATCTATTTCTGTTTGATGAAATTTTGGATCTTTACTAGGAATATGTTTAATAATCCAAATTATTACAGGAATCTTCTTGGCTATACATTACACTGCGGACATTAATATTGCATTTAATAGAGTTATTCATATTTGTCGTGATGTTAATTCTGGTTGACTAATACGAAATATACACGCTAATGGAGCATCAATATTTTTTATTTGTTTGTATATTCATATTGGACGAGGTATATATTATGGATCTTATAAACTTTTAATAACATGATCAATTGGAGTTGTAATATTATTTGTAATTATAGCAACAGCTTTCTTAGGATATGTTTTACCTTGAGGTCAAATATCATTTTGAGGAGCCACAGTTATTACTAATTTAATATCAGCTATCCCGTATTTAGGAAATGAAATTGTTAAATGATTATGAGGTGGATTTTCAATTGATAACGCCACATTAACTCGATTTTTCACATTACATTTTTTAATACCATTTATTTTAGCTGGATTAACATTAATTCACCTATTATTTTTACATCAAACAGGATCTAATAACCCAACAGGTATTAGAAGAAATTATGATAAAATATCATTTCATCCTTACTTTTCTATCAAAGATATTATGGGTATAATTATAGCTTTATATTTATTCCTTATATTAAATTTACTTGAACCTCGAATATTAGGAGATCCAGAAAATTTTATTCCTGCAAATCCTTTAGTAACCCCTATTCATATTCAACCAGAATGGTATTTTTTATTCGCGTATGCTATCTTACGATCCATCCCTAATAAATTAGGAGGGGTAGTGGCAATAATTTTATCAATTATAATAATATTATTAATTCCATTAACATCAAAAAATAAATTTCAAAGAAATATATTTTACCCTGTTAACCAAATCATATTTTGATCTTTTTTAACTTTAGTTATTTTATTAACTTGAATTGGAGCACGACCGGCCGAAGAACCTTTTATTACAACAGGTCAAATTATTACAACAGCATATTTTATATATTTTATTATTAATCCTTTAACATTAAAAATTTGAGATAAATTAACAGAATAGTTAATTAAGCTTTAGAAAAGCATATATTTTGAAAATATAAGAAAGAGGTTAAATTCTTCTATTAACTTAACTTATAATAATGATTATAAAAACTCAACAATAAACATAATACAACCCATAAAAAAAACAAAATAATTTAAAGAAACTGGCAAAAAAACCTTTCAAGTTAAATATATTAATTTATCATAACGAAAACGGGGCAAAGTGCCCCGAACTCAAATAACTAAAAAAATTATAAAAATAATCTTAATATAAAACATTAGCGAATTTAAATCACAACCTATAAAAAAAATTACAGTTAACATACTCATAAAAATAATATTTATATATTCAGATAAAAAAATAAAAGCAAAACCGCCTCTTCTATACTCAACATTAAATCCAGAAACTAATTCTGATTCACCTTCAGCAAAATCAAATGGAGAACGATTAACTTCAGCTAAAAAAGAAGAAATTCAACAAAAAAACAAAGGGAAAGAAAAAAATATAAATCAAATATAAATTTGAAAGTAATGAAATAAAACTAAATCATAACCATATGTAAAAATAAATAAACACAATAAAATTATAGATATTCTTACTTCGTAAGAAATAGTCTGAGCTAAAGAACGTAATGAACCTAAAAGAGAATAATTAGAATTAGATGACCACCCACACATTAAAACACCATAAACTCCTAATCTAGTACAACATAAAAAATAAAGAAACCCTAAATTAAAATCATAAACATTAATTAAAAAGGGGAATAAAAGTCACAATCTAAAAGATAATATCAGTATAAAAACAGGAGAAAAATAATAAACTAAAAAATTTGATATAAATAAATAACTTTGCTCCTTAAAAAATAATTTTAAACCATCTCTGAAAGGCTGCAATAAGCCTATATAACCAACTTTATTTGGTCCTTTACGTAGTTGAATATAACCTAAAACTTTTCGTTCTAATAAAGTAACAAAAGCAACAGATAAAAGAATTATAATCAGTAGAAAAAGAAAAATAATTAAATTAATTACTATCTGTAACCTAAATTACATATATAAATTCTAAATTTAAAGCACTAATCTGCCAAGATAGTTAATTTTAATCAAAATTAATAATTTAATTATAGCAAATGGTCCTTTCGTACTAACTTGTTATTAAATAAGGATAGAAACCGACCTGGCTCACGCCGGTCTGAACTCAAATCATGTAAGAATTTAATGGTCGAACAGACCAAACAAACGAAATTTTACACCCGTTATTTATCTTAATTCAACATCGAGGTCGCAAACTTATTTATCGATAAGAACTCTCCAAATAAATTACGCTGTTATCCCTAAGGTAGGTTAATCTTATAATCAAAAATTCTGGATCAAAAAAACATTAATTTATGAAAATTAATAATGAAAGTTTTTTATATTTCAATGTCACCCCAACAAAACTTTCTTTTCTAAAAATAAATTTTATAAACAAAAAAAATAAATTTAAAAAGATAGTAAACCTCTATAGGGTCTTCTCGTCCTATAAATATATTTTAGCTTTTTAACTAAAAAATTAAATTCAAATAAATTAAATAAAGAAAGTCTACTTTTCATCAAACCATTCATACTAGTCTCCAATTAAAAGACAAATGATTATGCTACCTTCGTACAGTTAAAATACCGCAGCCTTTTAATATATATAATCAATGGGCAGGTACGATCTTATATAAAATCAAAAGACCATGTTTTTGTTAAACAGGTGAAAGTAAAAATTGCCGAGTTACTATAAATAAATTAACAAAATTACTAATTTTATCATTATTATATAAAAAAAAAATTTAATTCATTATTTTAATAAAAAATTAAAAAATAGAAAATTTTAAATAAAGAAAAATTATTATAAAAAAATAAATAAATGGAAATTTTCAATCCTATTAGAAATCTTAAAAGAAAAATTTTTAATAAAAAAAAAGAGCTTATCCCCTTTTATATAAAAACAACAAACTTTATGTAATAAAATTAAAATAAAGCTTTGTTAGATCTGAATTAAATTCAATTATTAAAAAACTAGATATCATTTTAAATGAAAAGCATATAACCTCTAAAATAAAATTATATATTTTTTTGAAACAAAAAAAAACATTTTATTTTAAATATTAAAATTTCGAGAAAACAAAATAATTTATTTTTTTTAATAAACCCTGATGCAAAAGGTAATTTAAATAAAAAATACTTTTTTTAAAATGAATATTTACCTTTACAGTAAAAGAATAAAAAAATATTAATTCTTAAAAATACTAAAATAAAAAATATTTTTATTAAAAAAATTTTAAAAAATTAAAAAATTAAAAAATAATTTTCAAGTTTAATTGAATCGCACAATAAAAATTATTAATGTAAATAATAATACCTCTTAGGAAAACTTGTAATTACCAGGCCCACCTTCCGGTAGGCCTACTTTGTTACGACTTATCCCAACTATAAATAAATGGGAGTGACGGGCGATGTGTACATTATTTAGAGCTAAAATCAAATTTAAAATTTTATAAAAATTACATCTAAATCCAATTTCAATTAAAAATTCCATTTTAATATCCATAAATAAAATTATTGTAATCCACCTCTACTTTAATATGGCTACATCTTGACCTAACATTAAATTCATAAAATTCTCAGAAAATATTCTTATAAAACATTCAATGACAGCGATATATAAGCAAAATTAAAGTAAAATCAATCGTGGATTATCATTTAAAGGGCAGATTCCTCTAGAAAGAATAAATAACCGCCAAATTCTTTTAATTTAAAGATCATAACTATTAATAATATAAAAGATTTACAATCATAATAATAGGGTATCTAATCCTAGTTTTTTTGTGATTTTCATATATAATCTTAAACCAATAAAAAATTAATACATTTAAATTTCACCTCATAATATAAATTTAAATTAAAAAAAAATAAATTAATATTTTTATAAAAAAATTCAATTTAACTAATTGTATAACCGCGACGGCTGGCACAATTTTTGTCAGTTATATTAAAAACCCTGGTTTTATCTTTTAATAAAAACCAAAAATAAACACTGAAAAAAAACCTTTTAGAAAAAAAGAAAAATCTAACATATAATAAAATTCAAAATTCAAATTATTCAAGCAAGAATCAAACTTTTTATTAAATTAAGCAATTGATTTGCAAGGAACTAATTTGTAATAGCCCCTCCCCATCCCCGCTCTAATATATATCCTGGACAACCTTACCCCCCTATAAATATTTATTGAATCATTAACCTTTCTCTATATATCATTAATACTATCTCTTATCTACATCTAAACCTTACCCTTATCTAAATACTTATATATCTCTAATCCTTTATCCTATTCTTACTAGACCAAACCCACTGGTGTCATTCCCACAATACCTCTATTATCATACCCATAGCTCTTAGATTTCCCTGAAATCATATATATCCTATTTATTAACGTGTCTCTTTATCTATAAGTCTATCTTGTTCTCATATACATGTAACCTTTAATCCCTTAAATACTCACATATTCCTAACTCTTATGGTTTATTTATATCTAACCTTCCTAAATCCTACTAGTCTCTCATATCGCCATAATCCCTTATAGGTAAACATCTCTTTTTCTCAAACTTCTTCTTTTCCAACCTTTGTATCTCTCATCTCTAGTACCGTATTATATATCTCATTCATTACCTATCATATCCACTCACATTTCTACGTTGGATGCGCTCTTGATCTTACTTAAATACTTCTATTACTCCTATATTATGTTCTTTTCCCTTTCTTTAAATACTCTATACCTATATATTCTTCCTCCTTTCCTTTTTCCTTTTTCCTTTTTCCTTTTTCCATTCCATTCCATTCCATTCCATTCCATTCCATTCCATTCCATTCCATTCCATTCCATTCCATTCGCAAAATGTAAATATAACATATTTTTGTAAAAATTATTTTTATTAAATTAAAACAAACTTTTGCAGGGTACGAACTTTAACCCTATATTTCTAATAAAGTAAATTTTTATAGTTCCTATAAATATAATATTATTTTTAATAAGATGCCTGAATAAAGGGCTATTTTGATAGAATAGATAATGTAATTTTATTACTCTTATTATACTATTTAGAATTAAACTAATCCATTGAAATCAAAATTCAATGTGCATCATTACACCTAAGTATAGAAAGATAAGCTAAATTAAGCTTTTAGGTTCATACCCTGAATATAGAAAAAAATTCTTCTTTCTA